AATGTTTTTCTAAAGTGCCAAATATTTGTTTTATATCTTCTATATGAAAATCCGCCATTTTAATAAGATCTTCTTGACTGTTATTCAAAAGGTCCAATAATGTATGTATATTGGATTTTTTGAGGCAATTGTAGATCCTAGGTGGCAATTCTAATTGGTCAATAAAAATATATTTCAATGCTATTTTTTTTTTGTTTTTCCTTATTTCAGCCAATCTATTGTGAAAGGTAAAAAGGGGTAAAGAAATTTTGTGTTGATTGTCCTCTAAATATAAGTTTTCTTCTTCTGCATGTAGAAAGGGAATAAATAAATCAATTAAATTCCGGGAGGCTTCATAAAGTGCTTCTTTCGGGGTTAAACTGCCGTTTGTCCATATTTCGAGAAAAAGTATCTCTTGTTTTTCATTCCCATTTCCATAAGAATGAATACTATGATTCACATTTCGAATAGGCATGAATAGAGCATCTATAGGATAACTTCCATCTTGAAAGTTATTTTGCGCTTTTATCTGATATCCGCGATTTCTCTCGAGTTGTAATCCAATACACAAATCAATTGGTTCCGTCAAGCTAGCTATATGCTGTGTATTGTCAACTATTTCTACATAAGGGGGCAAGATGATATCTTGAGCAGTTACACATCTGGGGCCCCTAACACAAATAGACGCTTCGCAAGTTCCATATAGATTACTTCTCAATACTATTTCTTTCAAATTCATTAAAATTTCGTGTACTGATTCTTGAATCCCTACTATGTTAGAGTATTCGTGCGGTATTTTATCAAATTTTGCACGTGTGATACATGTTCCTTCTATTTCGCCAAGTAACGCTCTTCGCATCGCGATGCCTATTGTATCAGCTTGGCCTTTCATAAGTGGAGAGAGAATAAAGCGTCCATAATAAAGACATTTACTATCTGTTCTTGATTCAACACATTTCCACTGCAGTGTCCGAGTAGATACTCTTATTTTCTCTCGAACCATAGTAATATTTTACAAAATTGATCATATCTTTGAATCATTTATTTCTCTTGAAATCCCTTCAATTCTTATTTCTACACGCGTCTTTTTTTAGGAGGTCTACAGCCATTATGTGGCATAGGGGTTACGTCTCGTACGAAACTTAATAGTATACCGCTTCTACGAATAGCCCGTAATGCTGCATCTCTTCCGAGACCGGGACCTTTTATCATGACTTCTGCTCGTTGCATACCTTGTTCCACTACTGTACGAATAGCATTTCCTACTGCGGTTTGAGCTGCAAAAGGTGTCCCTCTTTTTGTACCCCTGAATCCACAAGTACCGGCAGAAGCCCAAGAAACCACTCGACCTCGTACATCTGTAACAGTCACAATGGTATTATTGAAACTTGCTTGAACATGAATAACACCCTTTGGTATTTTCCGTGCACTTTTACGCGAACTAATACGTCCATTTCTCCGTGAACCTGTTTTTGGTATAGGTTTTGCCATATTTTATCATCTCATAAATATGATTCAAAGATATATGGATATATCCATTTCATGTCAAAACAAATCCGTCATTTTTTTTTCAGCAATAAAAAATTTTAGCAATTATTTTAGAAAGATCATTAGTATATAGTTTAGTAGAATGATTATCCTTGTCGTTGTTTATGTTTTGGGTTAGAACAAATTACTATAATTCGTCCCCGTCGGCGGATCAGTCGACATTTTTCACAAATTTGACGAACAGAAGCCCTTATTTTCATATTTGTTATTCTTTAGTTTTAATTTTGAATCTATTTTTTGGAAGAAAAGAAGTTTCTTGATATTTTGAACCTTGAATTCTATTTTTGTAGAAAGGAATAAGGAATGTTGAAAAACGGCTTAATCGTTTGAATCTTTGTTGCGGAGTCTATAAATGATACGACCTCTGGTTGAATCATAACGGCTTACTTCAATCTTAACTCTATCTCCCGGTAGGATTCGTATAGAACTACGTCGTATCCTTCCCGAAACATAACCTAGAATCAGATCTTCATTATCTAAACGAACCCAGAACATACCATTAGGAAGTGATTCAGTAATCAAACCTTCATGAATCCATTTTTGTTCTTTCATTTCAGATAAAACCCCCTTAAAGTATCAACTAATAGAGGAGTGATATTAGACAAGCCGTTTTTTTTCTTTTTTTGTTCCCAAATAGGAAATATTGGATCCAATTCGGATATTAATATTCTAGGGATTACCATATATAACATAAAATTTCTCCGCCAATTCCTTCTAGTCGAGCTTCCCGATCCGTCATTATACCTCGAGAGGTAGAAAGAATTGCAATCCCCATTCCACCTAAAATTCTAGGAATTCGTTGATAGTTAGAATAGATTCGTAGACCAGGTCGACTGATCCTTTTTAAATAGAAAGTATTTCTATAAGCCCCTTTCTTATTTCTTCTATGTCGCAGCGTTAAAACCAAAAAATTTTTATCTCTTTCTTGATGTTTTCTCGCATTTTCAATGAAACCTTCTCGTAAAAGTATTTTAACAATGTTTTCGGTGATGTTAGTAGATACTATTCGAACCGTTCCTTTTCTATTCATGTCAGCATTTCGTATAGAAGTTATTATATCAGCAATAGTGTCCCTACCCATAATGAACTAAAATCGGTGGTGTCCCAAAAATTTGATATAATCAACATGTTATTAGTTTCTTTTTAATTATAAAAAATGAAAAAATTTTAAATGAAAGGTATATACGTGATACACAATCTACTATAGAGTGAAATTCATTCAAATGCCTTAGATTATCATTTTATAATACCTCAGGAGCTAATGAAACTATTTTAGTAAATTTTTGTCTCAATTCCCGGGCAATCGCACCAAAAATTCGAGTTCCCTTTGGATTTCCTTCTTGATCAATAATAACTGCGGCATTGTCATCATATCGTATTATCATGCCGTTGTCGCGTTTGAGTTCTTTACAGGTACGTACAATTACAGCTCTGATCACTTCGGATCTTTCTAAGGGCGTATTAGGTATTGCTTCTTTGATCACAGCAACAATAACGTCACCAATACGAGCATATCGACGATTGCTAGCTCCTATGATTCGAATACACATCAATTCTCGAGCCCCGCTGTTGTCTGCTACATTCAAAAGGGTCTGAGGTTGAATCATATTTTATTTTTATCTGTTCTTTCAATGCAAAACTAAATGCAAAAGGTGAAAAAGAAATATTGTTTGTCCAAAAAAACTTCCACTTGGTGTTATCCAAAAGATCCATTTCCTTTAGTTCTATATTCTTATCCTGAAATAATGAATTGAGTTCGTATAGGCATTTTTGATGCCGCTATTGTGATAGCCCTTCGGGCTACATTTTCTGCTACTCCGCTTATTTCATAAAGTATTCGACCTGGTTTGACAACAGCTACCCAATATTCGGGAGATCCTTTCCCCGAACCCATACGGGTTTCTGCGGGTCTTACTGTAACAGGTTTGTCAGGAAAAACGCGGACCCATATTTTTCCACCGCGACGTGCATTTCGTGTCATTGCTCGTCGCCCGGCTTCTATTTGTCTAGACGTGATCCAAGCGGGTTCAAGTGCCTGAAGAGCATATCTTCCGAAACAAATACGATTACCCCGATAAGATATTCCCTTCATTCTTCCTCTATGTTGTTTACGGAATCGAGTTCTTTTGGGGTTATAGTTGATGGTTCCTTTGTAATTCCATCTCTACTGCAGAACTGGACGTGAGAGTTTCTTCTCATCCGGCTCCTCGCGAATTAAAAAATGTAAATTTCATTTTTTAAATGTCTATTTTTATATAATATATAATAAATAATTAAGATATATATGTAAAAATATAATACACTGAATCAATGAATTCTTTTTGATTCATCTAGTTTACTAACTATTTTATTCTATTCTTTTTTTTTATTGAATTCCTCGTATTTTAACAATTGAATATGAGAATGAAAAAAAAGAAAAAAAAAAGAATTTTCGCGGGCGAATATTTACTCTTTCAATAGCTATTTCGAGTGTAGAGTTAGCTTCTAATTTTTCAGAATATATGAATTGTCCTCTGGTTCGTTCCGCCATCCTTTCCAATGAATTATCAGAATTCATTTTCAAGTGAATCTTATGTATTCATGGGTTCCGTCGTTCCCATCGCTTCTTGATTAATGGTTAGGTCTGAATTCTACAATGGAGCTTTTGTTTTTCCACCAACCCCCTTAGTCGTTATTGGCTCTAAGCTCTTATTTTTTTGTTCTATAGAACAGATTCATATCATATAATTTTGTTTGAATCTGTATTGATGCTTTAATTACATTTTCTTTTATGAGATGTTCAAAGACCTTACATATTGGAATTATATATCTTTTATATTAGATTCATTTTTTTCTTTCTCTCATCTTTCCATTTACCGGTATCCTTTTTTCTTTTTTGTATTTTAATTTTCTTTGACAGTAAATCTAATGAATTGTTTATGTCAAAAAAATTCAGTTGCTACAATGATAGGACTAAAATAGTATATCTTGACTGTTTCTTTGGATCCAGATAATGTGATGCGATGAGTTGGTTATTAGTTCTATAATTTTTAGTTCATACTTGGTACTATAACTTTCTTTTTTTAGTCTTAATTTTAACAAAAACCAACGAGTCACACACTAAGCATAGCAATTATATCAAAAGGTAAATTTTATTTTTATTAAACCTTATGGGATTAAAAATTAGAATTGATTGGATGGAAAAAAGAATCAAAAAGGGTTGCCATTTTTTTGTTCCATCGTTCCATCGAAACAGAAAGACAAGTCAACTAAAGGTTTTTTATTCTTCGTCTATAAATATCCAAATTTTGATACCCAATACCCCATAAATAGTTCGAACGGTATAGGCACAATAATCAATTTTCGCACGAATGGTTTGTAGGGGAACCCTACCCTCTCTTATCCATTCGATACGTGCAATTTCTTTTCCATCGATACGGCCTGCAATTTGTATTTGAATTCCTTTTGTATCAGCTTGTTCAGTTAATTCGATA